CAATTGATGAGCATACTAATTAATACTAAATAAATAATAATACTAAATAAATAATAACTAATAACGAGTTAAAATAAAAGTAAAAAAAAAAGGGTGTTATGTTATAAGGCTCTTGTTCCAAACAAAATATCAAAAAAATGGAATAAATACAATTGAAAAAGAAAAGATCCAAATTACTAATATATATTACTAATATATATTAGTAATTTTAGTAATGACCCTATTTATATTATAATATTTTTATTGAAAATATAAATGATTGAAAATAGGATTTCATTTAATTTAAAGAGAGTTTCATTTTTAATTTAGAAATGAAGTTCCATGTTATTTTGACATTCCTTTATTCAAGATACTTTATTCAAGAGTTGCTCGAGAAATCGGTTGAGTCAGAATCGTAGGATGAATAGATGTCAAAGAGGATCAATTTTTTTTGATTTCTGTCACTATTGTTTGTGCTGTCTATAATGAAATGAATAATGAATGATAAATGAAATCAAAAGCTTTCAATTCAATTGGGACTCATTTTGTCAATTGGTCTTTTTATTATCTTATATTTTTCAAGATAAGAAACTTAGGTAAGTGTTTCATAAATAAACATATGTATAAATAGAACGTATCCCATTTAGTTCCTTCATGCCTACTATAACTAGTTATTTCGGTTTTCTACTGGCGGCTTTAACTATAACCTCAGCTCTATTTATTGGTCTGAGCAAGATACGTCTTATTTGAAATTGATTGAATGAATGAACAATTCAATTCATAAAAATCTTTTTGTGAGATATCCAGGTAGTCCATAGTTCCTTCCCATGTGAATTGTAATTCTTGATTATTGAGATTCGTGGGCGATTTGGATTACTATTTAGAGATAGATATTACCCCCCCTTTTTTTTTACCTACCTTTTCAAAAAAAATCAAAAAATGATTGAAGTTTTACTATTTGGAATCGTGTTAGGCCTAATTCCTATTACTTTGGCTGGATTATTCGTAACTGCGTATTTGCAATACAGACGCGGCGATCAGTTGGACCTTTGATTAAGTAAGAGCTCATCTCTTTTTAAATAACATCTCTTTTTTTTATTGACCTCCTGCGGATTAAAGAAAGGAGGAGGTCAAATTAGGGTTGCTGCTCTAGTTAGTAAAGTTATTTACTTGTAATTCGACCCAAGAAGAACAGAAGCACGCTCTGTAGGATTTGAACCTACGACATCGGGTTTTGGAGACCCGCGTTCTACCGAACTGAACTAAGAGCGCTTTCTTTCTTATCCCAATATAAAGGGCTGTATGTAAATAAAAGAATTTTATTTGTAACCCCCACTTTGGATACATATAGTATCATAAAGCATTATGTTATGTATGTCTAATTTTTATTGATCTCAATGGATCCTTCATTACTGCACATGGGAGAAGTAATAGATAGGGATGACAGGATTTGAACCCGTGACATTTTGTACCCAAAACAAACGCGCTACCAAGCTGCGCTACATCCCTTTCAATTGGCCTATAGTGTCATTGTAGAGAATCCCCATCTTGTTTTCCACATCGTGATTTCTCCCATTGATATACAATTGCTCTTGTCATTTCTTTTTCGTCTTATATAACAATATAACATATAATAAAAGAAAAAAGAATCAAATCGATCAAATAGATATAATATAATTAACAATATTATAAAAAATATAAATATAAAAATCGGTAATGTTCAGAAAATAAAGTGAGTGGACACTTTTTTCTGTTGTAAAGAAAGTAAAATATCATCAACAACGACATGTGTATCTGATCATATATGTATTACAATAAAAAAGGAGGATTTTCAATGCGAGATTTTAAAACATATCTCTCCGTGGCACCTGTGTTAAGCACTCTATGGTTCGGGTCTTTAGCAGGCCTATTGATAGAGATTAATCGTTTATTCCCAGATGCGTTAACATTCCCCTTTTTTTCATTCTAGTTGGGGATGAAGAAGATTATAGATAGAATAAATTATCTGTGACTAACCCTTTTTGTTTTGTTCTTTCTTTCAGTTTTTTAGGATAAAAAAGAAGGAAAGAGAAAGAATCAAAAAAGATTCATCCGCAACGAAACTCAGGTTCACGCTGAATTAATAGAGGGAGAACAAAAATGTAAAGTAAATAATAAAAGTCGCGGACAACAAACGCATACAGGATACTTAAATGAAATACTATAACTAATGGATAGTTAGAAATCATCGTATTACTTATATTCTCTATTGATTTGATTGCAATGAAATATTTAATAATTGGGTTTCGAGTCAGCAACTTCTTTTTTTCTTCTTCGTTTCAAAAATAGAAGAGTTGGGTGAATAAAAAAAAAGGGGGGTTTATGGCCAAGGGTAAAAATGTCAGAGTAAAGGTTATTTTGGAATGTAACAGTTGTGTCCGAAACGATATTAATAAGGAATCGCGGGGCATTTCCAGATATATTACTCAAAAGAATCGACACAATACGCCTAGTCGATTGGAATTGAGAAAATTTTGTCCCTATTGTTACAAGCATACGATTCATGGGGAGATAAAGAAATAGAGAAAATGTAACGCGTTTGTAACCCCTCCAAGGAACAGCAATAAATTACATAATAATAAAATATTAATATAAAAATTGAATAATATAAAATTATAAAAATAAAACAACCCAATCCTATTTCATCCTATTTTGGTAGGATCGCAAATGAAATTCGAATTAAGAAATACGATTTAAAAGATAAGGAATAAACCATGGATAAATCCAAGCGACTTTTTCTTAAATCCAAGCGATCTTTTCGTAGGCGTTTGCCCCCAATTGGATCGGGGGATCGAATTGATTATAGAAACATGAGTTTAATTAGTCGATTTATTAGTGAACAAGGAAAAATATTATCTAGACGAGTGAATAGATTGACTTTGAAACAACAACGATTAATTACTATTGCTATAAAGCAAGCTCGTATTTTATCTTTGTTACCCTTTCTTAATAACGAGAAACAATTTGAGAGAACTGAATCGACTCCTAGAACCACGGGTCCTCGAATTAGAAATAAATAGATAGGCTATTCCTCAATTGCAATTGAATCAAAATTTCAATATGAACCCCAACTCAGATTTATATTTTGTTCGAAAAATTGGAGAACCCCGATTGGATTGTCACATCATAAGAAAAAATGGCTTCTTTTTTTAATGTGTTGATTCATTTTTACTATATTTCTCTTATTTATATTAATTTCTACTCTACCTTCCCGGAGCTCATTCTCCGGGGCCCCACTTAAATCATTACGGTGGATTCCTTCTAATCTTCTTATTTAAGGATCTGATTGGAAATCATGTAAAGACAATTTGTATTTGATATGGCTATTTGTGCAAGTATTTTACGATTAAGAAGCAACTGTCTCTTATACAGATCATGTATGGATCTGCTATAACTATAGGATACCCCAATCTCACGAATTGCTGCATTTATCCGAGTAATCCACAAACGACGAAAATTTCTCTTTTGCCTGCCCCTATCCCGATGAGCAGAACTCAAGGCTCTCATTTTCTGTTGAATAGTATTTCGAGTAAGTCGTGAATGAGTCCCTCGAAAGGTTGATGCAAATAAACGAATTTTTATTCTACGTCTCCGAGCTATATACCCTCGTCTAATTCTGGTCATTGAATCAAATTAAACTTTGATGAATAACTAATTGATTTATTTTCTTTCAGTTATTCTTTTTCCCTTTCCTGGTCTATTAATAACAAAACGGATTCTTCCAATGTATAAAAAAAAATTCCAATGGCTTTTGCTACTATGACCTTCCCAACCACCATTTTTCCAGGCATTTAACCTCGAAATAAGAAATTGTATTGATACTAGGTATCAACAAAAAAAATACTAAATTGTAACTCAAGTTGAGTATAGTATAAAGTATCAATAAATAGTAAAGGTAAATGGATAAATAAATAGTGGGTTCCATCGTTTCTATGGCTACTTCTTAAACGGTGAGGTCCTCTCTATACACCGGAGCCCCTTCCACCATTAATCAATGTTATTAGTAACTTGTACAGTTCACATTCTTTGACTCTACCCATGAATTGTACAGTAATAAGTCTTTTCACAATGAGATCTACCCATACAGTAACGGTATTTAATTACAAAGGTTGGCTAGGTAGCTGACCCTGTATAGTCCGTTCTTGCAAGAGTAGGAGCCTAATTCTTTTGCTTCTTAAATATGATTTCCCCCGCTTAATGGATAACCATTTGCTACCACTGGGGAATTGCTTTTCATCTCCAATTGAGGTGATTGGATTTGCACCAATAGAAACCATAAATTTGATACGCAATGGAGGTTTTTTTCTATATTGATTGGAATTCTTCTATCCTATCCTATTCATTGATACTGGTCATTGATACTGGAAAAAATTGTACTTTATTTTGTTCCGTCTCATGATCTGAACGGGTCGCACATACACCCGAGTACATGTTCCTCGACGCTGAGGACATCCCCGAAGAGCGGGGGATTTTGTTACATTTTTTATTGGCTGTCTTGTGTTTCTAATAAGTTGTTTAATAGTTGGCATACTTAATGGTATAGAAAATTGGCTGGTTTAGATCAATCCTAACCAGATGATTATGAATTCTTTCTATCTATTTTCTTTTTTTTTTTTTTTTACTTTACGCAGATAAAATATTCAATTTAGATTCATCCAAATTATGGTTCGAAATGGATGGAATCGAAGATTTACGTGAAATCCCCGGCATTTTCGATCGCTACCAGATCAACAATTCCATGAGCTTGGGCTTCTGTTGCTGACATAAAAACGTCCCTTTCCATGTCTTCGGATACAACCCATAAGGGGTTACCCGTTCTTTGTACATAAACCCTTGTGAGGGTTTCGCGTAGTTTCAGAAGTTCTTCCGCTTCTAGGACAAATTCTCCTGTTTGTGCCTCATAAAAAGAACTCGCAGGTTGATGGATCATTACCCTGATGATATAACATAATGAATGTTTCCGCGATCTCGTACGATTGATTGGACTAGGCAAAAAGATTAAAGAATAACAAGAAAAAATAAGTATATATATATAATTGAACAACCGTACAGGCATTTTTTGTGCATTGCATACGGCTCCACAATGGACTTTTTACGTTCGTTGAGCAAAAAACGAAATAGGATCCATCAGACCCAAATCGTTAAGTGATCCATTTACCACCCTTCTTTTCGTGGGAGTTCAAAAATACTATGATGGTTCCGTTGCTTTCTATATTTATGATTTATCTCATATGTGATTCAGCAATCCCAAAGTTTCTTTTTGATCCGATCAAATAAAAAAAGTAAAAAAAAAAATGATCTTGTTTTTTTTTTTTCATTTGAGTATTCTTTCATATTTCATAACATAAATATTGGAAAGAGGCTTCTGGCGTGAAAAATAAAAGTTTGTGACGCTGAAATGAAGCCCGGATAGATAAGATCAAATCATAAATACCCTTTGTCTCATATTACTCGCCCGATATATAATCCCATGTTCTGAAAAAACAATAATGGTTTGTTCATATCGAACTCGAAGTGCCATGCTATTATTACTTAAATATTATCTTAGAAATTCTTATTTATATTAAAATATTAAATATGGCGAAGGCATAGTTTTCTTTTTTCTTTCAAACAAAAAACTCATTGGCGCCGAGCGTGAGGGAATGCTATACGTTTCGTAATTTCTCCTCCGACCAGGATGAAAGATCCCATTGAAGCGGCTAATCCCATGCATATTGTATGCACATCTGGTGGCACAAATTGCATAGTATCATAAATTGCGACTCCGGGTATTACCCACCCGCCGGGGGAGTTTATAAACAAATAAAGATCTCTGGTCTCATCCTCTATACTGAGATATACCATCAGGCCAATAAGTTGGTTTGAGATCTCGCTATCAACTTCTTGACCTAAAAAAAGTAATCTTTCTCGATGAAGTCGGTTGATTAGGACAAAATTTTATCCCTTAGGAACCGTACACGCGCCTTTGGATGCATACGGTTCAAAAAAAAAGAATCAATGTATTGTATTGATTCTACCCTCCTTTACTTTTTTTATAGTAGGACTTTTCTACCTCCTAATGAAGGGGCTTTTTCTTCGATTTTTTTTTAAGAAAGATTTTTTTTGCTCGAATCTTTTTAAAAAATAAAAGAATCCACTAAACTTATCGAATTAACCTCTCATTGATGTATTGTTTCATCGAAATCGAATCCAAATTACGATGTAATTTTCTTGTTCCTGAATGGGCCTCCTCAATTATTTTAGGTTTATGTTCTACTCCGGGTAAATATCTGCCCGATTTCAATTTGCACATATAGGACAAATGCTCCCAATACCACTTTTACTTTTTTCAATTCATTTCGTGCCTTTCTTACAACAAATACGCGATGTAGTCATAATATTATTTCATTGATTGGCAGTTTGAGATCGCCCATATGCTATCAAGTAATCACTTATGATACAAGTGGTAATCATACATATATTACCAATTGGGTATTTTCTGAACGGAGCCTGGATACTTCATTTTATTGGATTGGTCCAACCAAGCCAACCATAAATTTTTATAATTGATAATATTAATATTGATTTCGACCCCCTCAAAAATGGATCTAATTGCATTTCACGCTCCAAATTATTGATGGTTCAAACAATCTTTTTTGGGCGAAACAGAGGGTATCTCGATCGGGGGAGAGAACGGGGAAATCCCATATGACCCAATATGTCTGACAAGTCGCACTATACGTCAACCCAAATTGCATCTTCCTCTCCAGGACTCCGAAAAGGTACTTTTGGAACACCAATAGGCATCAACTGAAAGAAAGGGGGTTAAGTACTATATTTTACTTTGATGTGGAAACGTAATATTTTTATCCCTGGATATTACCAAATAGTAAGACGAAATTAATAAGGGAAAATTATTACAAATGGGTCGGGCTCTTCGAATGATGAACAAGTATCTACGCATTCGCTCATAGAAAATGGGCCCAATCCCCCATTGCGTATTGGTACTTATCGGGTATAGAATAGATCTGCTTATCTTTGTTCCTATGAACAGAATTGTTCCATTATTCCCAACGAAAGAAATGGAATTCAATATTCAATAATATGAACCCTTGTTCCAAAATAATCCACTGAAAGGGAGAGGTCCATAGCATAGTCTTTTTCCAATGCGATAAAGTTACATAGTGTCTATTTTTCTTTGATAAAGGGGTATTTCCATGGGTTTGCCTTGGTATCGTGTTCATACCGTCGTATTGAATGATCCCGGTCGGTTGATTTCTGTACATATAATGCATACAGCTCTCGTTGCTGGTTGGGCCGGTTCAATGGCTCTATATGAATTAGCCGTTTTTGATCCCTCTGACCCCGTTCTTGATCCAATGTGGAGACAGGGTATGTTCGTTATACCCTTCATGACTCGTTTAGGAATAACCAATTCGTGGGGCGGCTGGAGTATCACAGGAGGGACTATAACGAATCCGGGTATTTGGAGTTACGAGGGTGTGGCCGGGGCACATATTGTGTTTTCTGGTTTGTGCTTCTTGGCGGCTATCTGGCATTGGGTATATTGGGATCTAGAAATATTCTGTGATGAACGTACAGGAAAACCTTCTTTGGATTTGCCCAAGATCTTTGGAATTCATTTATTTCTTTCAGGATTAGCTTGCTTTGGGTTTGGTGCATTTCATGTAACAGGCTTGTATGGTCCTGGAATATGGGTATCTGATCCTTATGGACTAACCGGAAAAGTCCAATCTGTAAATCCTGCGTGGGGGGTAGAGGGTTTTGATCCTTTTGTTCCGGGAGGAATAGCCTCTCATCATATTGCAGCAGGTACATTGGGCATATTAGCGGGCCTATTCCATCTTAGTGTCCGCCCCCCCCAACGCCTATACAAAGGATTACGTATGGGTAATATTGAAACTGTCCTTTCCAGTAGTATCGCTGCTGTCTTTTTTGCAGCTTTTGTTGTTGCTGGAACGATGTGGTATGGCTCCGCAACTACCCCAATCGAATTATTTGGTCCCACTCGTTATCAATGGGATCAAGGATACTTCCAGCAAGAAATATATCGAAGGGTTGGTGCCGGACTAGATGAAAATCAGAGTTTATCAGAAGCTTGGTCTAAAATTCCAGAAAAATTAGCTTTTTATGATTACATTGGCAATAATCCAGCAAAAGGAGGTTTATTTAGAGCGGGCTCGATGGACAATGGGGATGGAATAGCGGTTGGATGGTTAGGACATCCTATCTTTAGAGATAAAGAAGGGCGTGAGCTTTTTGTACGCCGTATGCCTACTTTTTTTGAAACATTTCCAGTAGTTTTGGTAGACGGAGACGGAATTGTAAGAGCCGATGTTCCCTTTAGAAGGGCGGAATCTAAGTATAGTGTCGAACAAGTAGGAGTAACTGTTGAGTTCTATGGCGGCGAACTCGATGGAGTCAGTTATAGTGATCCTGCTACTGTGAAAAAATATGCTAGACGTGCTCAATTGGGTGAAATTTTTGAATTAGATCGTGCTACTTTGAAATCGGATGGTGTTTTTCGTAGCAGCCCAAGGGGTTGGTTCACTTTTGGACATGCTTCGTTTGCTTTGCTCTTCTTTTTCGGACACATTTGGCATGGTGCTAGAACCTTGTTCAGAGATGTTTTTGCTGGTATTGACCCAGATTTGGATGCTCAAGTGGAATTTGGAGCATTCCAAAAACTTGGAGATCCAACTACAAGGAGACAAGTCGTCTGATACAATACTGCTCTTGTATCTTTTGCCTCTATTATATTTTTATTATTTAACTTTGACATAGAGTACCAGAGAAATGTTGATTTGAATCACCGCCCTTTCTTTGACTTTTGACTCTTGTCCTTTCTTAATCTGGGAGATGATCCCAAATGAACAGGTGTGGAAGCTATAATTGTAAACCACGATCAATTTATGGAAGCATTGGTTTATACATTCCTCTTAGTCTCGACTCTAGGAATAATTTTTTTCGCTATATTTTTTCGAGAGCCGCCTAAGGTTCCGACTAAAAAGGCGAAATGATTTTTCATTATCTTACATTATCTTTATCTAAATGGAAGTAAAGTAATGAGCCTCCCAATATGGGAGGCTCATTACTTTACTTCCATTTAGTCCCCGTGTTCCTCGAATGGATCTCGTAGTTGTTGAGAGGGTTGCCCAAAAGCGGTATATAAGGCGTACCCGGTAAAACTTACAAGTAAACCAGATATAAAGATGGCAACTAAGGTTGCTGTTTCCATTATTATCAAATTTCAAAACTATAACGGATCTATGATAAGATCCTTTATTTACAACGGAATAGTATACAAAGTCAACCGATCTCAACCAATGCAATAGGATTTATGGCTACACAAACCGTTGAGGATAGTTCTAGATCTGGTCCAAGACGAACTAATGCAGGGAGTTTATTGAAACCATTGAATTCAGAATACGGGAAAGTGGCTCCTGGGTGGGGAACTACCCCTTTGATGGGGGTCGCAATGGCTCTATTTGCGGTATTCCTATCTATTATTTTGGAGATTTATAATTCTTCCGTTTTACTAGATGGAATTTCAATGAATTAGGTCCATAAAAATCATGAAGTCCTGGCTTTTCAATCCAAAATGAATTACTTAGGACTCTCATTTCTAGTCTATTCTGGCAGTTCGACCGTGAAATTCTTTTGTTTCTGTATTTCCGGAATATGAGTGTGTGACTTGTTATAATTGATCCTATTGATAGTACAGAGAATGGGTCTGTCATCTTGAGAGAGATGAGTTCTGCTTCGTCGGATATTCATTTTTTTTATCTGGAGCACGGAATATATGGAATAGATCGAGAAATATTTGAACTATGATTCATACCTACTATTTATACCTCGCGACTGGATTCAAAAAAATGTAAAAGATTGATTTTATCATTATAAATCGAAAGGGTTTTCTTCCTTAAAAATTGGGTTTCTGTTTATTTGTTTATTTTGACCAATGGACAAATAAAATTCCGAA